TGTTATATAAATAGGTAGATCTTCTTTTCCATTATGGATAGCAATAATATGGCCGATCATTGTGGGTATAATGGTAGATGCCCGGGACCAAGTTTTTATTATTTCTTTTTCTTCTATATAGATTTCGAATTTCTTTTTCTATGGAATTTTTATATTAATATTCCAATTAATATGTGGTCTAACCTTCCAGACCACAATTTTTTTTAAAAAAGGCATTTTACCAATTACTTGTTGACTTGGTTGAATCCAATTCATCAATCAAACAAAAGAAAGAGTGTAATTGCTTAACAGATATATCAAATGGAGAATTCTTTTTAAATAAAAACGTGGGAGGATTAGATCGAATGCTCCCTGCGCGAATAAAAATTCGGTCTGTTGGACACCTTCAGGGACTTCTATATTCAACGTTTCTTCAATTACTCTTTTACCCGCAAATGCAATGGTGGCCTCGGGTTCGGCAATAACGACCTTCCCCAACATACCAAAACTAGCTGTTACCCCACCAGTAGTAGGAGATGCGAGGATTGATATATAAAATCGTTTGGCATCTAATTGATAATTATATAACGCACAAGCTATTTTACCCATTTGCATCAAGCTGAAACTTCCTTCGTGGATACGTGCACCCCCAGAAGCACACACTATAATAAGAGGTAGAAATTCTCGGGTAGCATACTCGATCAAACGGGTAATTTTTTCTCCGACTGCGGATCCCATAGTCCCCGCTATAAACTGAAAATCCAGAACTCCAAGTGCTAAGGGAAGACCATTTAGTTCGCCTATGCCTGTTTGAATAGCCTCCGGTAATCCTGTCTCGTTTTGATTAGAATTGAGACGCTCTTGATAAGTCTGGTCGTCTTCTTCTGAATCGAGACGATCTTGATCAGTCTTCTCTTTTTCTTCGGAAGATATTTTCTCTTCTTCTTCTAAATCGAGACGATCTTGATAAGTCTGTTCGTCTTTTTCTGAATCGAGAAGATATTGATCAGTCTTCTCTTTTTCTTCGGAAGAGATCTTCTCTTCTTCTTCTAAATCGAGAAGATCTAGATAAGTCTTCTCTTCTTCTTTTAAATCGAGACGATCTAGATAAGTCTTCTCTTCTTCTTCTAAATCGAGACGATCTAGATAAGTCTTCTCTTCTTCTTCTTCTTCTAAATCGAGACGATATAGATAAGTCTGGTCGTCTTCTTCTGAATAGAGAAGATCTTGTTTTTCTGAATCGAGACGATCTTGATCAGTCTTCTCTTTTTCGTCTGACGAGATCTTCTCTTCTTCTTCTGAATCGAGACGCTCTTGATCAGCCTTTTCTTTTTCTTTTTTTAATTGTATTCGTAATTCTAGTTCTATGTACACTTTTTTGAGTTCAGCTTCCCATTCACTGAGGTACAGTTCAAAAGGCTCCTCTTTTTTTTCGAAATCCCATTCAATGACCAGAGAGACCATGTCTTCATCCATAGGAACCCAAGTGTCTGGATCAATCAAAAGGTCAATTCTATCCGAACTATTCATTTCCACATGATATTCGCAACATTCACAAATATACATTTTTGAATTAAAAAGTGGCTTATAATTTAAACCATAACAAACGTCGCATTGAACCCACAAATGCCTATATTTGTGGAATCCACCAGGATTATTATCGCTTTCTTTATCATTTTCTTTTTCATTTTGACTTTCATGATCATCGTCATCACCGGCATGCCACCCACAGTCATCCCACCTAGGGTCTTCCTGGGCATCCCACCCCTCGGGATTATCCCAATTATCTAAATTCGCGGAGATTCTTGTATTAATACATTTTTTGTAACCTAAAAAAATAGAAAAATGAAGGAAGGGAGCCATGGTAAAGAAATTACCAATCGCGGTCTTATCAATGGCACTGAATTTTAATTTAGTCCCATAAGTATTAGGTAAATAAACTAAATTTTTGTTTTGCATAGAAATAGAATAGGAAGGGTTCTTTTCAGGTTCACGAAAATTTTCAAAGTAAATACTTACTAAAATGAAACGAATAATAAAAAGACATAATACTAAGCCGTAACATGAGAAATCAGACCACATTAAAAAAGAAAAGATAAAGTGGCAGGCCTAGAAAAAGAAATGGATTCAGCAGAATATTGTAATGAATATTCTTGACCCGACTTATAGCTTTTTTGTTCGCATATAAGTCGGATTCGAAATTCTCTTTCATGCCACCTGTATCCATGTGCTTCATATTCGCCCGGAGACTGTCTGTCTTTAAGAATGAAGAAAATTGTATACGGTTGTATAGATCTCGATTAAATCTACATATGCCAACTCTTCTGATTGGACAAATCTCCTCCACTTCAAACTGCGAGTATCCTTTATGATGATTAGAAGATCCTCGATGGTATAGATCTTTTCTTCCATGAGGAAACTAGTTATTTCGGTAGATAACCCCAATTCTGAAATAAAGAAAAAAGCCGGGTCTTTTCTTTTTCTAGAGATATATACTATCAATCTAAACCACCACGGTTTCATTTTCAGTTTATCAAAGTTACGATAGAATAAGGCCGTTAAAGTCCACGAATCATTAACGAATTCATCTATTTTTCTGAGAATTAGGCTATACTCCTTTTCTTCCAAACCTTCTATCTTTAGGAGATCCTCGCGAATGTAGAGTCCTTTTATAATTAACTTATTAAGAATAATAAGCTTTTTTTTATCGAAAAGTAAATCAACTACTCTGTTAGATAAACCGAAGTTGCGAACAAGCATATATCGCGGATCCCCTTTTTCGAAAAAAAGACGACGGCAAATTTTTTTCTTTATCGCGCTCCAGTTTATGGAAAAAAAACAGAAGAAAGCCAGAATAATCAAAATATGTGAGATTTTATCCTTTGGGAAAACAGAAAATTCTGCCATTGCCATATCCCTTTGAAACCTTTGTAAAGCAGCCTTTTTCTTGTCTAAAACAAAAATGTTCATTACGCTTTCCTTTTTTATATTTTCAAATGTAATATCATATGTCCACATATGTATGAGTTTCAGGTCTCGAAAAACAATTCTTCTCTGTCTATTAAGAACTAGATATCTTACAACTGCGTTTCTATATCTTGCATTTTCCAATAAAATTTTCTTTAGTATTCTTTTTTTCAGTTTCATCTTTAAGTTTATAACATCTTTAAATAGCATAGCTTTTTTCTCCTCCTATTTTCGTATAAAAAAGTGGTTTATAATTTAAACCATAACAAACGTCGCATTGAACCCACAAATGCCTATATTTGTGGAACCCACCAGGATTATTATCGCTTTCTTTATTTTTTTCTTTTTCATTTTGACTTTCATGATCATCGTCATCACCGGCATGCCACCCACAGTCATCCCACCTAGGGTCTTCCTGGGCATCCCACCCCTCGGGATTATCCCAATTATCTAAATTCGCGGAGATTCTTGTATTAATACATTTTTTGTAACCTAAAAAAATAGAAAAATGAAGGAAGGGAGCCATGGTAAAGAAATTACCAATCGCGGTCTTATCAATGGCACTGAATTTTAATTTAGTCCCATAAGTATTAGGTAAATAAACTAAATTTTTGTTTTGCATAGAAATAGAATAGGAAGGGTTCTTTTCAGGTTCACGAAAATTTTCAAAGTAAATACTTACTAAAATGAAACGAATAATAAAAAGACATAATACTAAGCCGTAACATGAGAAATCAGACCACATTAAAAAAGAAAAGATAAAGTGGCAGGCCTAGAAAAAGAAATGGATTCAGCAGAATATTGTAATGAATATTCTTGACCCGACTTATAGCTTTTTTGTTCGCATATAAGTCGGATTCGAAATTCTCTTTCATGCCACCTGTATCCATGTGCTTCATATTCGCCCGGAGACTGTCTGTCTTTAAGAATTAAGAAAATAGTATACGGTTGTATAGATCTCGATTAAATCTATATATGCCAACTCTTTTGATCGGACAAATCTCCTCCAATTTTTGGATCTTTTTTTTTTTTTATTTATAAAAAGAAATATTATAAGCCTTATATATGGTGATTGTCAAGTATATCATTGATCATCTATTTTATTATAATCGATTCTTAAATAATATAGATTCGAATCTAATCGCCCTATAGAAATATTAATATACAGATTTCATATCTAGATTTCATATCTAGAATCTACGGAAATCTATTATTCTATTAAATTGGAATAAAAAAATAGAAAGAATACGAAAGATAGGATTCTTTCCGGGAGTGACTTGTCCGTCAGAAAACAAAAAGAAGGGAGTTTCAATTCCATTTTGTCCACTTTCACTCATTCGTTGTTAAGATATACCTAATCTCTATGTTACATTAAGCTAGGAAATGATAAATCCGGCAAGAGGGATCAAGAAGGTAGAGATATTTTTTCTCTAATAAGAAGAATTCAGTTCAAGGGACAAGTAGAATCTATGATTCTAGAAAATAGCTTGAATCTGTGTCGAATTCATAGGTGTACATGGATCAATCAAGTGAATTTAGTTCTGACAGGAATAAAATCAAGTTAACAAAAGAAAAGCAATTCATTGCATTTTTCTAGACTCGATAGGGAAATTAATGTTCTTATTTAAGAATGAGGCACTAACTAGCCACTATAAATCTACTACGTATACGTATGTATATAATCGATGTACATAGATCTATTTTATCCACATAGTGAGTAGTGACTCATTCAAGAATGAACTCAAATAGGCCCTTTTAACTCAGTGGTAGAGTAACGCCATGGTAAGGCGTAAGACATCGGTTCAAATCCGATAAGGGGCTTTGGCCCTTTTTTCATAAAACTACAGTCATAATGTTTATTATGGAAGGGAGGATGGAAATATTCTTAATATTTTTGAATAAAAAAAGTAACCAACTTTCTAATGTAGAATATAATGTAGAATAAGTTATTATTCTACTCAATTAGAGTATATTATAATAATAGTATAGTAATTCGAAAGTTGAACATTTGTTCAGTAAATTATAATTATAATCAAAAATATTAAATAAGTCGT